GGAAGCATCTTTTATCCAATAGCGGAGAGCCTGAACCAAGATTTCCAGATGGGCTGGGTACGGTATGAGTAGATCTAATACATAATTTAAATGTGAAAAGTTGTCCTCTAAAAAAGAAAATATTGAATGAATTGATCGTAAATTATTGGATTTAACTAACCCTTTCCTTTCTAGGGAAGATATTAATCGCAGAGACAATGGAATTTCCAGAATAATTGAAGAAACCTCTGACATTACTTGCGAAAAAAAATGATTGTTGTGGCCCAGAGTATGTTTAGAATCATTAACAGAAAGAATCAAATGATTCTGTTGATACATCCGAATGATTAAACGTTTCACAATTAGTAAGCTAGATTTCTTGTCATAACCTGCATTTTCCAACAAAATCGATCCATTTAAACCATGATCATGAGCAAGTACATAAATATACTCCTGAAAGATAAGTGGATATAAGAAGTAGTGTTGTTGAGATCTATCTAGCCCTAAATAGCTTTGGAATTTATCCATTTTAAATTCTATTTAAATGAAAGGTAGAGGATTTGGGGGTTGTAAATGATACATAGTGCGATACAGTCAAAACAAGGTATTATAGTATAAACCAAATAGATACCTCGGATACAGATAAACTTATAAACAGATTCTCTATCCTCTCTTTTTCCATTTAAATTTAAGTATTTATGTTCTTTTTCATTATAGGATAACAAGATGATTAGAAACCCTTTACTTTTTTGAACCCAATCGCTCTTTTGATTTTGGAAATTTTTTTATCAATATACTGTTTCTTATACACATACATCTCCATTATGGAATGGAGAATAGTAATATTTAGGATTCATTAAAAAATCAAGAATACATTCCTGGGAGAAAGCCTTCCCGTATTGGGCACTAATATTTTTTTTAACGTCTAATTAGATCGGGTAATCATTCAAATTAAGAACGGAAGCTCGTTGCTTTTTCTTTAACTATAAGAAAAATGAAATGAATTGGAGCCGTGGGGCCCTATCCATTTATTAATTTGACCCAACTTGAAATTGACTTCGGTTTGCTCCCCTTCAAGAATTTAAAGAAGGCTTTGTACCGAGCCGGAAAGAATAAAATATTCTCAAACTCTTAATTGATACGACATGCTATTTTTTCCATGCATTCCCTTTCAGGATCAGTCGCGGTCTTCAAACTTTACCGATGGTATGGACGAATACCTCGCTTCATCTAAATGTGTAAAAGATCCTAGCCGCACTTAAAAGCCGAGTACTCTACCGTTGAGTTAGCAACCCAAATAGAAAAGGGATATGTAGATACAATCATAATAAAACGAAATTATTAAATAAAAGCATTAATCTATGAAATAAAAAAAATTTCCCCCAAAAAATAAATAAAGAAATGTAAACAATGCTAGACCATTCCCTATTTCTATGTTATCCACTTTTTCAATCAAAATCCAGGTATCAAAGCTAATCCAACGAACCCATCGTTTGAATGAACAGGTAAAAAATAAAACCTATGGGACGAAAATAAATAGAGCTGCTTATCACGATGAATTATATTTGTTCGATACAATGTTGTCAATATAAAGGTTAAGAAAAGAATACAATGGAAAAAATACAAGAACTTAAATTGAAATAATAGTAAAAAAAAAAGACTTGTGTTGGATTGGCACTCCATATGCATATAAACTAAAATTTATAGTTTAGGTGGAGAATAAAGAAAGAAGAAGTAGAAAAAGTATTTATGCAATAAATAGTGTATCCATAATAGATAAAAAATTTTGATTCCTTGTTTCTTACTTGGGATTAGAGTTCGAAAGAAAAACACCCGATTGCAGGTAATGCCAGAATTCTCTATTTTGTGAGGATCAATCAAATAAGGGTTTCCTTAGAAAAAGATTCTATAAAAGCAATGATAAATAGATACGAATAGAGCAAGAAAAGAAGGAAATAAAAAAACATAGTATAGAAAAGATATCCAAAATGATATAGAAATCACTATTCTACCCTTAGTTTTTATTTCCTTAATTTAATTTCGTTTGATTAGGGCAAAGTTCCTTAAAAACCTCTGCCTTTTTTAAAATATCCTGAACAGTTCCTGTAGGCTGAGCACCTTTTTCAAGGAAATAGAGAATAGCGGGAACGTTTAAATAAGTTTGATTCTTGATCGGATCATAAAAACCCACTTTCCGAAGATCTCTTCCTTCTCTTCGGGATCGAACATCAATTGCAACGATTCGATAGACGGCTCATCGGGATAGATGTAGATGAAAAGGAACCCCCCCTAGAACCGTATAGGAAGTTTTCTCCTCGTACGGCTCGAGAAAAAATGATTCGAAGTTTTGTGTTAGAATAAATAGGAAAGTAATCCATAAAAAAATTAGTCTATAATTTAACTCATAGTCATTTTTATTTAGCTTCCTTCCTGAAAAAGAAAAAATCATTTGTACTCATAACTCAAGTTCAATAATTCTCAAAAATCTTTAAGATTTTTTTTGAGTGGTCTTTAACTCACCCTTTTTGTCTCGTTTAAAATCTATTTGGATTCTTTATTCGTATCTGTGAGACAACTGAAGTGCTGTTTCCTTGTTCTGGGATCCTTTATCTTTGTTTTAAATCATTGGGTTTAGACATTACTTCGGTGCTTCTTAATCCTTTCAAAATGGTAGCAACATACCCCTTTTGTGATTTCTTTCTATTAAAGAAGCATACCGACGGTTCATTCGTGCGCGATACACTGTGGATTGAAAAGGTTTTAGCCCTTCCAACAAATTTTTTTTATTGAAAATTTGCTCGAATCGGACCCTTTCTATTTCTATATCGAAGCTATACTTACGAAGTTGTTCCAATTTATTAATTGGCATTAACCCTAGATTGTTGCCCCTGAGAAATGAATCAAGACTTTCTACTCGAGCTCCATCATGAACTATTTACATTATAACCCAATAAAAAAATAAGGGTTCGAGTAGAATAGAACAAATGACGTCGAGCTAAGAGCACCTTCATTCCTATATAAAATGGTGGATGTAAGAATAAGAATCCACACCGGATCATGTCCTTCAAGTCGCACGTTGCTTTCTACCACATCGTTTTAAACGAAGTTTTACCATAACATTGCTCTAATTTGGAACCAGTATGAAATTGATTCAATTATGGAATCATGAATAGTCATTGGTTCAATGGGTACAAAGACATAGTCATTTATATTTTTTCTTGTCTATATAGATAAGATAAGAAATATTTTTCTGAAAAAATATTAGCAGTAGCAAGACCCCGGCTTTTTTGTATGACTGGAACATTTTTCTATAAATCTCTATGTCAAAAAAATATCTAACAGAAATATCCAGAAATCTAAATCTAGAAATAACATAACTAACAGAAAGCACACGAAGAAATAATTTCTATTTGACTCTGCCTCTTCAAGTGACTCAATAAGATAGACTGACCCATTTCCAACTTCCCAAATATTCAATCGATAAGGAATCATTACAAATCTTGATACTTGAAAAAGTTTCCTACTTTGATGTAAAACAAATAAGCTAAATAGATCGAACAAAAAAAAAGAAATGTCATTGTTAAATATTTAAATTTTATTATTGCAAATTCTTTTTCACAAAAATAGAAAGACTATTGTCACTGAAATAGGATACCAATACCTACCTATAGGCTAGGCACTTCCTCTTTTATATGTATTTTCATATTTTTTTCTAATCTTTCTGCAACTGTGATCTATGCCCCATCTTATCTTTATCTGGGTCATATATAGGGTTCAGTTTCTTTTGCATGTCATTTGAACTTGATTTAGGCCAGTTTGTGAAAAACTAAGATATGATTCCGCAAAGAATCATTCAAAATCAAAAAAGAAAGAGGAATACTATCCAATATTAGACCTTGAAACAGAACCTTGTTGAACAAAAAAGAAGTATTAGGCTACAATGGGTATGCTCTGGGACGGAAGGATTCGAACCTCCGAATAGCGGGACCAAAACCCGTTGCCTTACCGCTTGGCTACGCCCCAATCTATTTTGATTGGACACTAATACTAATAAAGAATAATATTGGTATTAAGTGTTAGTCAATTCCAGTCCAACTTTCTAAAGAAAATCTTTATTATTTATAGAATCTATTGTGGATTCGTGCTAGGATTTTGGCATGTGTATATCTAGAATTCAACTGAATTTATTGATCATTACATATAATTCAATTAAGATATTGTATGAAAGTATGATTTCTTCTATTCTCCTTTGAGAATTGGAGGATTTTTGATTGAGCGGAAAAAGAAAGATTTTTTTGTCTACCTTACTTTCTTCATTTTTCCTTATATCAATAACTCAATCAAAATGCAATTATCTCGACGAAAAAAATGTTGTTATGCTTAATATCTTTAGTTTGATCTGTCTTAATTCTGCCCTTTATCCGAGTAGTCTTTTCTTCGCCAAATTGCCCGAAGCCTATGCTTTTTTGAATCCAATCGTAGATGTTATGCCAGTCATACCCCTGTTCTTTTTTCTTTTAGCCTTTGTTTGGCAAGCTGCTGTAAGTTTTCGATAAGATCTTTAATACTATCCTAGAAAATTCATGATTTATTGGAGAAAAATTATAACAATTAAAAACATCAAATAAGTCTGACAGTACGAACCTTCGATTCAAACATTGAAATTCTCAGATAGCCACGATAAAGGCGGTTCGCCCTATTTCCCGATTTGAATCCTTTTTCCGGCGAAATACCTTATTTAGGGTCCATCTAATTGTGGGTATGAAAGTAATTTATGGTAATCAAAGACTCTTATTACAAATTTCAACTCCATTTGAATTTCTAAACATTATTTTCATTCATTTCTTGGTGTCAAAATAGGATATGTGATATAAAAATGAAGGATCTATTATCTTTTCTCGTTTTTCTTTTTCAAAAAATGATCTTGGAGGTTGTGTAATGCTTACTCTCAAACTTTTCGTTTACACAGTAGTAATATTCTTTGTTTCTCTCTTCATCTTTGGATTCCTATCCAATGATCCAGGACGTAATCCTGGACGTGAAGAATAAAATAAAAATTTAGTTTTTCTTGTTTGATTTTACAATTTTATTAAAGCTATTCCACGCGTTTAACTAGGAAAAAAGAAAAAGGGGTTTGCAAAATTTGAAAGAAAAAAATAGAAAGTCATCAACGGAAACGGAAAGAGAGGGATTCGAACCCTCGGTACGAATAACTCGTACAACGGATTAGCAATCCGCCGCTTTCGTCCACTCAGCCATCTCTCCCAATTGAAAAAGATAATTACTATGTTACATTACACATCAAGTAAGGATTAAAGAAAGTATTTCTTTCACATTCTTTATCGTTATTATATAATTAGGAATTCCATTTAGATGCTCGAAAGATCCAAATAGAAAGATAAATAAAGAAGACCTTCTTGCTTTTATTTTGTTCGAAGTGCCTTTTGGGCCTGGCCCGGTCAATACCCAGCCGGGCCTTTTTTTGTTCCAACGAATTCCCTTTATTTATAGGCAACATACTCTAAATCTGTGTAACAATTTCCATTATGGGGTTTACATATACTTATAATTTTTGTTATAATGGAAATTGAGAAGGATTTTTTATACAAAAGAATCCGTTAAGTATGTATCAATTTGTATTTTATTATGTCATTAAGCAAACCCGATTTTAGATGCAAATCCAAGAATCATTCAAAAATTCTCAATTAACGAATAGTTAATGGTTCCCTTTTGTTATAAATTTTGACTTTTTTGAGTGAAAATATAAATTTGATTTTTCAATAGAAAAAAGTGAGTGGAAGTTTTTTGGCATTGTGTGTTTTGAGATAGTATACAATCAAACGAAGGGGTAGATAAAATACAATCAAAAGGGGAAACAAGGGTTCTTTTATAATTTTTATAAAAAGGATTAAAAAGGGGATACAAGATGCAAGTACAATAAACTAAACTTTAGTAATCCAACCCAAAAAGGGAAATTTTTATGCTGGCGGCATGGCCGAGTGGTAAGGCGGGGGACTGCAAATCCTTTTTCCCCAGTTCAAATCCGGGTGCCGCCTCATCAACAAACGAATCAAAATCTCTTATTCTGTTCTTCTTATTCTGTTCTGGGGATTTTGTAAAAGATTGCCAATCTTTTAATCTAAAATTCAAAGAAATATTATAATGGTCGAAGCAAGACTTCCTGATTCTCTTCTACTGCTAATGTAATGTCTACTGATTGGGTCTTGAATTAGATTAGCGCAGAATTCAACTACTAATTGGGGCAAGTCCTTTCTATTTTCTATATTGTAAATTGTAATCTACACATATAGACTCGCGAGAATCTCTGAGTGTTCAGGCATTCAATCACTATTAGATTGAGATTGGATGGATAATTTACTTTTTTATAGTTTATAGAAAAGAAAAAGTGCAAAAAAATAATTTTTTTTCGAAACCCCTCGTCAAGAGTATAATATACTACCTTCATAGAGACAATTGGGAAAGGGTACGGATTAGATCAAATAGAAAATAAAAGTATGTAATAGATAACAATTTATCTTTTTTTACTTTGAAGGGCGGCAAGAAAAAAGGAGTGGGCCCCCTTATTTTCTTTAAATGTTCCAGTAGTACCATTCCTTTGTAGTGTCATTGTGTATTTTACTCGGGTTTAGTCTTTCCCGATTAGAAATCATATAATATAGGAATTTTTTTCTTTTTAGATTGGTTCATCGATAATGTTCGGTCAGAATCCTTTTTTGACTCTGGACCAGTCATTCTACTATTATTAGTGAGCAATACTGGAATAATTCTATCATAGAGATAAGGGACATAATTCACATGGATATAGTAAGTCTCGCTTGGGCTGCTTTAATGGTAGTCTTTACATTTTCCCTTTCACTCGTAGTATGGGGAAGAAGTGGACTTTAGAAGCACTCCTAATTTAGTTGAGGAATGAAATGGTATCTATTATTTTATAGATCGTTCTGCAACAGATTATTTATTTAAATTGAAATCATTTTCAAATAAAAATTTCTTCTTTTCAAAATTACGTCGGATTCTAGTGGAGAAATGTAGTCTATAACAGTAAATTTATTATTTCAGATTCATCGGAATAAATAAATGTATCAAAGAAATAGAATTGGGTCCTACGTCAATTCCATATATGGATTATATAACTACATATATTGAAGATAGAAGCTAATATAGTATACCAACTTTATTAAAAAGTCAAGTACAACTTTATACACTACTATAACACTAATAGAGAGTATGGTAAGAAATAAATTTCTCTCTTACTTACCATACTCTCGGATCTGAGAGAATACCGCCGATTATAGCCCCTTGATTTCATTTAAGACGCAAAAATAGAATACTTTTCTTTTAATTTCTTCAACTATTGATAAGAATTCAGAAGTAAAGTTTCATTAAAATTTAAAGTAATTAATTATTTTGACTGACTGTTTTTACGTAAATTATAAGTAGAAAGGCAGTAGGAACTAAAATGAACAGTGCAGTAGCAATAAATGCAAGAATATTTACTTCCATAATCTCATTTTTTTTATTTCACAATAACTCGGGATTTAATCCCATAGAGATGCTAAATCTTTCACCTGTCAATTCAATGAATGCATTACCTATCGATGATCTTGAATCGGATCAATATCATGAATAACAATACCTGAGCTATTAAATTAATTCGTTGTCGAGAATTGAATAGTATAACATACGAAGATCCTTTATCCATACCGAATCCAATCTTGGATTCCCGGACCAATAATAAATTCCTTTATTTATCCTTCTTTTCTGTTCTTTCTTTTCTATAACCTACCTTAGGTCTTCCTTATAGAATTATCAAATGAAGTATCATCTAACCCCCGTCCGTTTCCATTAACTAAAAAACCCCAACAAACAATACAAGCGAAGTGGAAAAAGAGAAGAATTAGGTTCTAAATTTTAATGATCCAATTTTCTTTGGAAGACAAATGAGAAAGATGAGTCGCGGGAGAAAAGATGGACTATTCTATCAATTTCACTGTTTTAGTTATTTTCGTTTTAGTTTCGGTTTGTTCTTTCTCCTGAAAAAAAGAGGGGAAACCCCCTTTGAATTCAATTATTCTCTCTGTCCCTTCTTTCACAGAAAATGCAGAGGCCAATTAATGTACTTATTCGGTCCGTCGGGACTGACGGGGCTCGAACCCGCAACGTCCGCCTTGACAGGGCGGTGCTCTTGCCTATTGAACTACAATCCCAGGGAAATAAGACAGAAATTTTGTATTTTTTTTATTCTCTTGTATCGGGTATTTCTTAAGAACAAGAGATCTTATAGTAGATTGGCGAATTGTTGGGCCGAGCTGGATTTGAACCAGCGTAGACATTTTGTCAACGAATTTACAGTCCGTCCCCATTAACCGCTCGGGCATCGACCCAACGCCTAATTCATTTTAGACGTTCCATAATAAACTTCCTTCCGTCTCCCAGGCAGACTTGACAAATAAATAAAAATTGATATAAAATATAAAGTCCTACTGAGTAGACTAATAGAAGAACTTGATCAAATACGGACCACTTGATAGAAAATCCCACTCCTATAGTCTTGAGTTTTGGTACACCCCCAGAGGGACTTGAACCCTCGTTTTCTCCGTGAAAGAGAGAGGTCGTAACCACTGGACCATAGGGGCCTTTACTCATAAATAAAGTAGAAATAATAGGTCCCGAGGGCCGGACACTTTTAGGAAATCAAAAAGCAAGGTAATAAACCAAAATAGATAATAAGAAAACTATAATAGGTAATAAGGCCTAAGGCCGCCTTAACTTAATATAACTCAGGCCGAGAGCCGCCTTTAGAAGATGAACAGGATCTAAATCAAACGGAAAAACTCGTTAACTATAACTATTCTGGGGGTTAATGGTAATCAAACTTTACCATTAAACTATACAACATACAACCTCGAAACTTGATTTCGTTGGTCTTTCTCGTCTTTATCTCTCTCCAAGGCAAAGGGTTATGCGTTGGATCCACGATCCTTCACTCTGCAGTAGATTCAAGGTGGTTTACCAAAATAGGATTTGGTCGGTCAAATTATATGGAGCCCTAAGCCATACTGTCAATTGACGACACGACAGGACAGGAGGTCAATAAAAGAAGAAAGAAGACGGGGTTATAGATTAGGTATAATATATCCGCGTTAATCGTTAATATTAATAAATACAACATTCATAGAGTTTTCTGGTATTCAATATTCAAGTAGATTAGAATATCAATACTGTTATACATTATAATTATAATATAAGAAACGGAATCCTTTTTGATATTAATCCCAAAGCATAGTAAGCCTAAGTAGGAGAATTCTGTTTCTAGGATTATCAATTCCGTTCTGGTTGCATCTCTTAAAATGACAATTTAAGTTCCATCTAAATTTTTATTCCAACTATCTCATAGATTCCAGTCAAAGATTCCTAGAATCAAAATTCCGTCATTGCTAGATCTATAGGATTTTATTTGATGGATAATGAGCCAGCCAAAATGGTATTTATTTTTATTTTTTTTATTCGATACGGATGAATATAAATAACTGACAATTTCAAAATAATCCGGGATAGACGCAATGTCCACAATACCTGGATTTAATAAGATACAATTTGAAGGATTTTGTAGGTTCATTGATCAAGGTTTGACAGAGGAACTTTCTAAGTTTCCAAAAATTGAAGATACAAATCAAGAAATTGACTTTGAATTATTTTTAGAAAGATATCAATTGGTCGAACCCCTGATAAAGGAAAGAGATGCTGTGTATGAATCACTCACATATTCTTCTGAATTATATGTATCCGCGAGACTCATTTGGAAAAACGATAGGTGTAGGTATATCCAAGAACAAACAATTTTGATAGGAAAGATCCCTCTAATGACTTCTCTGGGAGCCTTTATAGTAAATGGAATATATAGAATTGTGATCAATCAAATATTGCAAAGTCCCGGTATTTATTACCAGTCAGAATTGAATGATAACGGAATTTCGGTCTATACCGGCACCATTATATC